GAATTTGAACAGAAAGGGGGTCTCTTTGATAAAAAAAAATTATCAACAGAAATTTACAAATTTTTCACTTTAGATGGAGATGGCGAAAGTGAAAAAGAATTAAAAATACCCTAATAAAAAAATTAAAAAAATAGATACATACAATAAATAGAAGAAAAGATAAGAAGAAATTCGCCCGCCACCTAAATATTTAATGGCTTCCCCTACAAAGAAAGTACTAACACCAAACCCATTCGTAATTCCATCAATTACACGCCGATCAAAAAAATGAATCAATTCGGCAGATTTTCTTATTCCTCCAGTTAAAGACGTTGTATAAAAGGAATCTATATAAGCACGATTATATGACCAATTATATATGGCATTTATAATTTTGTCCCAAAGAAGTCTCTTAGAGCCGGTTTTTATTTTAAGAACTGAATTAATTAAATCGAAATTTAGTAAAGAGGAATAGGATGATTTATATAAAAATGATGCTATAAAGATTCCTAAAGACGCTATACTGACTGAAAAAACCGCATCTTTGAAAAATTCGTACCAATCCATCGAATTATTCAATTCTTGGTGCACAAGGTTTATAGACGGAGTTAACCATTTAGATAATATATCTAAATCCCCTCCTTCTTGACTTAAAGGAATTCCTATCGAACCAACAAACAAAGTAAATAGACACAACACAAGTAGAGGGAATAACATAGTATTATCCGATTCATAAGGATAAGAATTTAATTTTTTATTCTCAAAATGTCCAATAGTAATAAAGTGCCGTGTCCCATTCGTAGCACAATCATCAATTGGATATATCTTTTTTGAAAAAACCTTGTTATTTTTGTTAATTGTTGTAGAAACTCCCTTACCCCATAGAGATATTGAATATAAATATAAGGGGATCCTTTGTTTACCAATATAATTTTGAACCTGAACCCCTAAATGCCCTTCAAAAGTAAGTAAATAGATACGAAACATATAAAATGCGGTTAATCCTGCCGTAACGGAAGCTATTAGTGCGAAAGCGGTTGAATATAACCAACTATCAGCAAGAATTTCATCTTTGGACCAAAAACAAGCCAAGGGTGGAATCCCACAAAGAGAAAGTGTACCTATTAAAAAAGTGCTTTTGGTAATTGGTACATGTTTTGTTAAACCTCCCATAAGAGCCATGTTTTGACTTTTATCGGGAGAATATCCAACAACTGTTTCCATTGAATGAATAATGGATCCCGATCCTAAAAATAGTAAGGCTTTTGAATACGCATGAGTAATCAAATGAAATAAAGCACTTCGATAAGATCCCATACCTAGAGCTAGCATCATATAACCCAATTGAGACATTGTGGAATAGGCTAAACCTCTCTTAATGTCTTTTTGAGCAAGAGCTAAAGTAGCTCCTAATAATAGTGTTATTATACCTACCAAAGAAATTAAATTCATTATGTAAGGTATAACTATGAAAAGAGGCAGAAGGCGGGCTACAAGAAAAATTCCCGCCGCTACCATGGTAGCGGCATGTATAAGAGCGGAAATAGGAGTGGGTCCCTCCATAGCATCGGGTAACCATACATGAAGGGGAAATTGTGCGGATTTAGCAACGGCGCCGGCAAATAATAGAACAGCACACAAGGTAAGAAATCCAAAATTGACTTCATTATCCATAATCAAGTTATTCAATATTTCGAATAAATCCCGAAATTCGAAACTGCCCGTTATCCAAAAAAAACCCAAAATTCCTAATAATAAACCAAAATCCCCTATACGATTAGTTACAAAAGCTTTTTGACAAGCATTTGCTGCAAGAGGTCGTGTAAACCAAAATCCTATTAATAGATAAGAGGACACCCCAACCAATTCCCAAAAAATATAAATTTGTATCAAATTAGAACTAGTAACTAATCCCAACATAGAAGTACTGAAAAAACTCATATAAGCAAAAAATCTCAAATACGCTTGATCATGTGACATATAATTATCACTATAAATAAGAACCATAATTCCAACAGTAGTGATTAATATTGACATAATAGAAGTCAGTGGATCGATCAAATAGCCAAATTCTAAAGAAAAATCATTAATAATGACCCAAGACCAGACATATTGATAGATAGAATCTCGATTTATTTGCTGAATAGATATATTTATTGAAAAAAGCAGGACTATACTTAACAATAAAACACTCTGAAAAGACCACATACGACGAAGGCTTTTTGTTGCTGTTGGAAAAAGAAGAAGTCCCACCCCTATTAATATAGGGACTAAAAGTGGAATCAAAGGTATCATCCAACCGTATTGATATGTATGTTGCATAAAACGTTTTTACTTATTAATTTTTGAATTTAATTTTAATTAAGAGTTTGTGATTCCTCAAATCTCACACTTTGAAAGGGCTCAATAAAAGAAAACTTAAAATATCGACTAAGTTACAAGGTTAAAAGTGAAACTAACTTAACTCTAATTTTGTTTTGAATTTTAATATAATTCAATTTTATAATATATTTTATAATATAAGAATAGAAGCTCGGAGTTTTTGCTAAATACCTCAAATATTCAAAACAACAGGTTACGTTTGGTCAAATGATGTGAAAGCTATAAATTTCGAATCTTGAAACTTCAAAATACTCGTTCTCCGGCTTTGATCACTAAATTTTTTATTAAGCAAAATTGGGTTCTTATCATAACCCTTTTTTGGGGGTATTTTTTTATTACATTTCAAAAAATGATGAAAATAGAAATAGAAAAAAAAAGATTCTTTACTTTTCAATTCTTCTTTTTCGAGATTTTACGCTAACTAATTCAATCGAAATGCCATGGTGAGTTCTATAGATATAAACAGATATAGACTTGAATGGTAAATAATACCAACGAAAGGTATCAATCAAGACAAACTATAAACCATTTTGGGGATATTTTTTGGAATACAGAATAAATAGTTTATGTAATAAAAAGTATGAAAAACAAATAAATAATACAAAATTTTACTGGTAGTAAACACTAAAAAAAAAAAAAAAGAATAAGAGATATTTTTTTTATTGATTCAATTGGCACATATCTTTCATAACTAGACTAAATAATTGGTTTTAAACAATAGATGTCTTTCACATCCAGTTATAACAATAAGGAATCCTTTTTAAAATCTTAAATGGCAGTTCCAAAAAAGCGTACTTCGACATCAAAAAAGCGTATTCGTAAAAATATTTGGAAAAAGGGAGGATATTGGACAGCGTTAAAAGCGTTTTCATTAGGTAAATCCCTTTTTACTGGGAATTCAAAAAGTTTTTTTGTACAGCAAATAAATAATAAATAAATAATCACAATCAAGAAAGGTTAAAGGTTGGAAAAATCGGAATCTACTCAAAAAATAGACCTCAACCCTTATTTTTTTTTGTTTTTTATATTCAATTAATTAAAATTCTATAAAACTTTTGAACTCCACTATATATTGGATATATTGAGTTCCACTAATCAATCTGAAATGGAACTCCGTTTTTTATTTACTATTTTCATTTAAATAAAAAAAAAAAATGGATTATTCATTGTTCAATTAAAAACAAATATGAATACTTGTTTTAGTGACAAACTAATAAACACAAGATAAAAATATTTACCTTTATTTATCTCACGTCTCATTTAGAAGATGGGGAGACTTTTTTCCCCATCGACATATTTGAACCAGTTACAATGTTATAATATAGAATATTCCAAATTTTGATCCCTTCTTTCTATCTCCTTTCTAGTTTATTTATGTTCATTGATAAAGTACAGTTTTTGAATTCTATCTCTTGATTACGAGTATAACTTTCTAGTTCCAAGAACTCAAGAATAAAATTAAAATGAAAATATACGCAAAATCCAAGCCTTCAATTAAGATAATGAACCCTCAACTCGTTCTTTGACTCAATTTTTAGTCTTATTCAGCAATGTAAACTTGTCGGAAAAAAAAAAATGCTGCAATTTTTTTATTTAATCTCGACGATTTTTTAGTCATAGACTATTATAAGTTCAAGATAAGCCGCCATGGTGAAATTGGTAGACACGCTGCTCTTAGGAAGCAGTGCTAGAGCATCTCGGTTCGAGTCCGAGTGGCGGCATGCCACCTTCTAAAAAATAAAAATAGATCGTATAATAAATTCAATTCCCGAGTTCAATTTCAATTTAAGAGACTCTTCTTTTCTTTTTTAAGATTTTTTATGATATTTGCAACCTTAGAACATATATTAATTCATATTTCTTTTTCAATCGTTTCAATCAGAATTACAATTTGGTTGATAAGCTTTTTTTTTAAAGATGAAACCGTACAATTATATGATTCATCTGAAAAAGGGATGATAGTTACCTTTTTTTGTCTAACAGGATTATTAGTTACGCGTTGGGTTTATTCGGGACATTTCCCACTAAGCGATTTATGGGAATCATTAATTTTTCTTTCGTGGAGTTTCTCGCTTATTCATATAGTTCCCTTTTTAAAAAAAAAGAAAAATTATTTAAGCACAATAACGGGTTCAAGTGTTCTGTTGACTCAAGGTTTTGTTACTTCAGGTCTTTTAACTGAAATAGACCAATCTACAATATTAGTACCTGCTCTTCAATCTGAATGGTTAATAATGCACGTAACTATGATGATATTGAGCTATGCGTCGCTTTTATGCGGATCATTATTGTCAATAGCACTTCTAGTTATTACATTGAGAAAAAATGAAACAATTTTTTGTAAAAGTTTAGTATTAAATCAAAATTTTTTCAGTGGTGAAATCAAATACATGAATGAAACAACGAATCTTTTGCCAAATACTTCTTTTTTTTATACTAAAAATTATTACAGGGGTCAATTGATTCATCAATTGGATTGTTGGAGTTATAGGGTTATTAGTCTAGGGTTTATATTTTTAACCATAGGTATTCTTTCAGGAGCAGTGTGGGCTAATGAAGCGTGGGGATCATATTGGAGTTGGGACCCAAAGGAAACTTGGGCATTTATTACGTGGACCATATTCGCGATTTATTTACATACCCGAACAACTAGAAATACGCCGGGTTACCACTCAGCAATTGTAGCTCTTCTAGGATTTCTTATAATTTGGATTTGCTATTTTGGAGTCAATTTATTAGGAATAGGGCTGCATAGTTATGGTTCATTTACATTAACATCTAACTGAGTTCAAGATTCAAGAAAGCATTCTGCGAATCCAACGAGTACAGCATATATATACTAAAATACTAAAACGAAAAAACTTTATGCGAACCGTGTGAATGAAATAAACTATTTCATTCACACGATTCGTGCTCATTGCCCATATCAATATCATATGGGTTTAAAATTCATTTTTTTCTAACTTTACTTAGAAATTGCGTTCTCTAATAAAAAAAAAAAGAGAACTTTTTAACTACAAAATAAACGATTTTCAAATCCTATTTAGTTATTAGCTATGAAAACTATTTATCAAATGTTATAAAAAAGAATTAGATAGAATAACTTCGACCTTATCAACCGATAGTGAAAAAATGAAATCCGGGTACATACCAATACCTAGTATGGGTAAAAAGAGCGAAATCGAAAGAAATAACTCGCGCGGTCCAGAATCAATAAAAGAGCTGTTTTGAATATTAAGGAACTTGTATCCATAGAAAATTTGTCGTGACATAGATAATGAATAAATAGGAGTTAATATTATTCCAATTGCCATTACAAAAGTAATTAGTATTTTGGGCATTAAAAGAAATTTTTGGCTGGTAATTATTCCAAAAAATATTACTAATTCCGCAACAAAACCACTCATACCCGGTAATGCGAGGGAAGCCATGGAAAAGGTACTGAACATAGTGAATATTTTTGGTAGTCGGATAGCTATTCCGCCCATTTGGTCAAGATAAACAAGGCGCAGTCTATCATAAGTGGTACCTGCTAAGAAAAAAAGTGCAGCACCAATAAATCCATGCGATATTATTTGTAAAAGAGCTCCATTAAGTCCTGTATCGGTTACAGATCCGATCCCTATAATTATGAAACCCATATGAGATACGGAAGAATAGGCTATTCTTTTTTTTAAATTACGTTGACCAAGAGATGTTGAAGCTGCATAGATTATTTGCAGTGTACCTACTATCACTAAACCCGGCGAAAAGATGGAATGGGCGTGCGATAACAATTCCATATTGATCCGCACCAACCCATACGCTCCCATTTTTAATAAGATTCCGGCCAAAAGCATACAAGTACTATAATGTGCTTCTCCGTGGGTATCCGGTAACCATGTGTGTAGGGGTATAATCGGCGATTTGACAGCAAAAGCAATAAAAAATCCAATATAGAATAGTATTTCCAAGGCTACAGGATAAGACTGATTAGCTGATGTTTCAAAATTTAATGTTGGTTCAGTGGAACCATATAAAGCAATACCCAAAACTCCCAGTAAGAGAAAAACAGAACCACCCGCTGTGTACAAAATAAATTTTGTAGCTGAGTACAGACGCTTTTTTCCTCCCCACATAGATAGAAGTATATAAACCGGAATTAATTCTAACTCCCACATGATGAAAAAGAGTAAAAGGTCCCGACACGAAAATGATCCTATTTGACCACTGTACATTGCTAACATCAGGAAATGAAATAATCGAGAATCTCGAGTAACCGGCCAAGCTGCTAAAGTCGCTAAGGTAGTGATAAATCCCGTTAGTAAAATAAGTCCTATAGAAAGTCCATCTACTCCCAATCTCCAATCGAAATCAAAAAAATGGATCCATTTATAACCCTCTGTTAGTTGGATTAGTGGCGTATCCATTTGGTAATGATAACAGAATGTATAAGTCGTTAGAAGTAGCTCGAGGGTGCATATAAATAGAGTATACTGCCGGATGACCTTATTTCCTCTATGGGGAAGACAAAAAATTAAGGAACCAGCAAATATTGGCAAAATTACAATTGTTGTTAACCAAGTAAAATAATTCGTGGTAAATACAAGATACACTTGGACCAGACAAACCCGTGCTCAAACTAGTTTGAGCACGGGTTTGTCGGTAAAAAATAAACTGGATTCAAGTAAAATTTTTTCGAATGGATCAATAAGCTAGACCCATACTGCGGGTTGTTTCATGAGATAAGTAAACTCGAACACTTAAGAACTCGGTTGGGCAGGCGGATTCACATCTTTTACAACCAACACAGTCTTCTGTTCTTGGAGCAGAAGCAATTTGTTTCGCTTTACATCCGTCCCAGAGTATCATTTCTAATACATCGGTCGGGCAGGCTCGGACACATTGAGTACAGCCTATACACGTATCATAAATCTTTACTGAATGGGACATTGAATCTATGCATTTTGAATGTCAGCAATTTTCAACCTAGTAAGCTTATAAATATAAATAAAGCCTTTATTTTAATTTAAGATTTCAATACCAGATGAATCAACAAGTTATCAGAAGTTTTCTAATCAATTTACTTCTGGATTGATTTATGACAAGGGTTCAAGATACTTTGATTTCTTAGGTTTTTGTAAACACTATTATACCTTAATGTAGCCAACATAGAAATTCTTTTATGACTATTGGAATTCGTATCGCTAATACTAAATACTAATTATTCAACAAATTTGATTGGTTAATACGAGTTGATTTTCGATTACGATAAATTAATGAAACAATAGCCAGTCCAATAGCTGCTTCAGCGGCTGCAATAGCTATAACAAAAATTGTGAAAATGTCCCCTTTTAATTGACGATTGTCAAAAAAATTAGAAAATGTTACAAAATTGATATTAACTGCATTTAATATAAGTTCAAGACACATAAGAGCTCTAACCATATTTCGACTTGTGATCAATCCATAGATCCCAATAGAAAATAAATACGCACTCAACACAAGTATATGTTCGAGCATCATTAATAAACTCCTTATCAATCTTATTCAGTTCAATCTAAACACCAATTCAATCGAATCGATTGAATCACATATACCAAGTCGTCAATACGTCAATTGCTTATTTTCTATTTTGATTATTGACGGGCTACAACAATTGCACCTATTAAAGCAACTAAAAGAATTATTGAAACAAATTCAAATGGAAGAAAAAAATCGGTTGATAAATGAACCCCAATTTGTTGATTATTAGTTATCAAATCTTGCTCCAGAATCTGGTTTGATCTTGTAGTCCAAATAATAGCGTCCCATGACATATCTAGAATAGTACTAATTAGTGAAATAAAAAGAGTTGTACAAACTATTGAAGTAATTGCATCGCCAATATTCCAAAGATTTTCCTCTTTGGAATATTCTGAACCGTTCATGAACATCACAGCAAAAATGATTAAAACATTTATAGCTCCTACATAAATAAGTAACTGCGCCGCAGCTACAAAGTAGGAGTTCAACAGAAGATAGAATAAGGATATACAAACAAGAACTAATCCCAGCGAAAAGGCAGAATAAATTGTATTGGAGAGTAATACTACCCCCTGACCTCCTAAAATTAGACCCGATCCTAGAAAGACTAAAAGAAAATCATGTATTGGTCCAGATAAATTCATTTAAAAAAATATATAAATTAAAATTAAAACATTTCATGACTTTATTGACCGTAGCAGGAAAAAAGAAGTGACTCTTTTTTTATGAAACTTCTTTTTGGAGTACTCTCATTTTAATTAATATCCTAAAACATAGTTTAGTTTTAAACTCTATCTATTGTGCAAATCATTATTCTAATAAAATAGAAAAGAAACAGATTTTCGATCCAGAAATTTTTAAACAACTAATTAAAAGTTGGGATTTATGAAACGATTCTTTTAGATACAAACCTGACTTTTTTTAGTTTTTTGGAATCCAAATGAAATCGTGGGTTTTACCCATTTTCGATTTTAGGTAAATTCGAAACTGTTCGAATGGTGTAATCGTCACTTACGGATGTCGGTAAGCGACCCAATGCAATTTGATTGTAATTCAACTCGTGACGATCATAAGAAGAAAGTTCGTATTCTTCAGTCATTGATAAACAATTTGTTGGACAATACTCAACACAATTACCACAAAATATACAGATTCCAAAATCAATACTGTAATTAAACAACCGTTTCTTTCGAATATCAGTTTCTAATTTCCAATCAACAACTGGTAGATCTATAGGACATACGCGAACACATACTTCACAAGCAATGCATTTATCAAATTCAAAGTTGATTCGACCTCGGAAACGCTCAGGTGTTATTAGCTTTTCGTAGGGATATTGAATAGTTATAGGTAAACGATTCGCATGAGATAAGGAAATCATGAAACCTTGACCAATGTACCTGGCAGCTCGTACTGTTTGTTGACCATAATTTATGAACCCAGTTACCATAGAAAACATGTCGTGAATATATAAATAAAAAAAAAAGTTTTTATCCTTATTTCTTTCTCTTGTTTGATAGAGCGTGAATATAGATAATTATAGTATTTTACAGTGAAAGAAGTTGGAATGAAGTTGTTAATAATAGATTACCTAGAGAAATAGGTAAAAGAAATTTCCATCCAAGACTCAATAGTTGGTCCATTCGCAACCTTGGTAAAGTCCATCTTGTTGCAATAGGAATAAACAAGAACAAATAAGTTTTAGCTAATGTAATAAGTATACTGATTATTGTTCCAAAGACTTTACCCACCTTATTCATGTCAAAAAGCTTAGGAATAAATCCGTATGCGATCGAAAGATTCCAACCGCCTAAGTAAAGAACTGTTACAAATAATGAAGAAACTAGTAGATTTAGATACGAAGCAATGTAAAATAAACCAAATTTGATACCCGAATATTCCGTTTGATAACCTGCTACTAATTCTTCTTCTGCTTCTGGTAAATCAAATGGCAATCTTTCACACTCGGCTAGAGAAGAGCTTAGAAAAATGATAAACCCTATAGGTTGACGCCATAAATTCCACCCCCAAAAACCATATTTTGATTGGGCTTCAACTATATCAACTGTACTTGGACTGTTAGATAATCATAGTCGATGACAACACCAACGTTCACATCGCTATTACAGAACCGTACATGAGATTTTCACCTCATACGGCTCCTCAGAGGTCCCAAATAAATATACGGTAAAGGTATCTTGTTACTTGCTATTTTTTGGAAGATACTTATTCTAAGGTTCCGAATTATACCAACGAAATTCTGTTTGCTCTACTTAATATGATAGATAGGTATATTATGGATATATTATAAATATATTAAAAAGCGCTTCTGAATTGATCTTATCTTTTTTTATTATAAAAATGTCATTTTTTTGGTGATCAATAATGTAATCCTTGAATAAAAGACTGTTTATAATCTTTTTATAACAATTAGGATATAAATATTTCAACCTAGTTTTTTTAATTTACGAAAAAGAATTAGACCTTATATATTCGATAATCGTATTACGAACTCATTATAAGAGTTCTCTCTTTAGAACTAAAAAATTTATATGAAAAAGAATCAAAAATAAAAAAAAAGATCCCCTTTTTGATTGTGCAATTATTCTTTTTTCTTTTTATTCCGTTCCTATTCTACTTTCTTACTAACTCCTAAAAGAGGTTTAACTTTAACCAAAATAAAAGATTATCTCGTTCGTGATAGTTATTTACTTAATCAGTGAATAGGAGCATACTTTGGATCGGAATTTTGGGGAATACTTCTTAAGCGTTTCTACCAACCTAAAGCCCCAATTGACTTTCTTTTTATATACAAAAATTCCTCTTTGGGTAATTTAACAAATCTACATTACCACCTCTTTACAAACCCTTTGTGTATTTTGGTCTTCCTAATCATCCACTTATTTTTATTCAACCTACCCTTAATCTTATATTTATATCTTATATTAATAGACCTGTCGTAATAGATAATAAAATAAAAATCTCGCAAAGTTGGTCTTTTGAACCCGCTTCAAATCATCATGCCTAAAGAGCGAATCTTGGGGTAAACAGTCTCGACTGCTTTGCTTATGTTTAATTAATCCTTGTACATAGGAAATGAGACTTAACCTTTTTTACTGCAAATTTTTAAGCTGTTTTCGTTCACTCATATAACTATCTGCTTGAAGCCATTTTCTTAAGTTTAAGAAAAAAATAGAGAGGAAATTTTGTGTCTCAGCGAATCACACGTAGAGATATTGATAATACACACAAAGTTAATGGTATTTCATAACTAATTGATTGAGCAGTAGCCCTTAGACCACCTAAAAAGGAATACTTATTATTTGAACCATATCCCGACATAAGAAGTCCTATAGGAGCAACGCTTGAAATGGCGATCCATAAAAAAACGCCAATAGTAAGATCGGATAGAATAAGGTGATCACCAAAGGGAATTATTGAATAACTTAGTAAAATGGATATGACTGCTATGGATGGTCCGATACTGAATAAACGCGCATCTCCTCTAGAAGGAAGAAGGTTTTCTTTGAAAAGTAGTTTTACACCATCTGCTAGAGCTTGCAGAATTCCTAAAGGTCCAGCGTATTCAGGTCCAATACGTTGTTGTATCCCTGCAGATATTTCTCTTTCTAACCAAACAATCACGAGTACACCTATTATGATTCCTAATACAAGACCAAAAATAGGGACAAGTATCCATAACATACCATATACCACTTCCAATCTTGAAAACGGATTAATAGCCTGTATTTCAGTTGTATCCATTATAATTTTAATCATTTTAACGATCAACTTCTCCCATAATGATATCTATGCTGCCTAGTATTGTCATAATATCAGCCAATTTCATTCTTTTAACTAACTGAGGAAGAATTTGCAAATTGATAAATCCCGGTGGACGAATTTTCCATCTCCATGGAAAAACGCCCGCATCTCCGATCAAAAAAATTCCCAATTCGCCTTTTGGGGCTTCAACTCTAACATAAAGTTCTTGTTTAGATAATTCAAAGGCCGGCGAAGGTTTTTTACTAATAAATCGATATTCAAAATCATTCCATTCGGGATCTTTTACTTTATCAAAACGGCGGATTTCCAAATTTTCATAGGGCCCTCCCGGAATTCCTTCGAGAGCTTGTTGTATAATTTTTATTGATTCCGTCATTTCGCCGATTCTTACTAAATAACGCGCTAATGAATCGCCCTCCTTTTGCCATTGAACTTCCCAATCCAATTCGTAATAACACTCATACTGATCAACTTTACGAAGATCCCATTGTATTCCGGAAGCTCGTAGCATTGGTCCGGATAAACCCCAATTTAGTGCTTCTTCTCCGCCAACAACTCCTACGCCCTCAACGCGTTTTAAAAAAATAGGATTACGTGTAATAAGCTTTTGATATTCAGTAACCCCCGTTAAAAAGTAATCGCAAAAATCCAGACATTTATCTATCCACCCATAAGGAAGATCAGCAGCTACCCCTCCGATACGAAAATAGTTATGCATCATTCGCATACCGGTAGCAGCTTCGAATAGGTCATATATTAATTCTCTTTCTCGAAAAATATAGAAGAAAGGCGTCTGTGCGCCAATATCTGCCATAAAGGGTCCAAGCCATAACAAATGGGAAGCTATCCGACTTAACTCCAACATAATAATTCGGATATAACTAGCTCTTTTAGGTACTTGAATATTGCCTAATTGTTCAGGACCGTTTACGGTTATTGCTTCGGTGAACATAGTAGCTAAATAATCCCATCGGGTTACATAGGGCAAATATTGTATAATTGTTCGATTTTCAGCAATTTTCTCCATTCCTCTGTGTAAATAACCTAATATTGGTTCACAGTCAATAACATCTTCACCATCTAGAGTAACGATAAGTCGAAGAACACCGTGCATTGATGGGTGGTGAGGTCCCATATTTACTCTCATTAAGTCTTTTCTTGTAGCTGTTACATTCATAAGTTTTTTAACGATTCACTCTTCCATGAATTGCTGAAAGTTAAAAGAGATTAACCAAAATTCAAAATTGAATCAAATAAACTAAGGCTTTTGCAATTAACGAGTTTTTATCTCTCGAATATTCAACCGACCGATTAATTCTTTATAACGTACTGTATTTTTTTTTGCCAAATAAGCCAACAGTCGTTGCCGTTTGCCCAATATTTTTCGTAACCCTCTCTGAGATAAATAGTCTTTTTTGTGTAGTTCCAAATGTGAAGTAAGTCTCTGGATCTTATTGGTAAACCAGAATACTTGAAATTCAACAGAACCTCTGTTTTCTTCTTCCGAAATTAGTGTATTTTTTATCATAAAGAATTTTCCCTTACAGATATGTATTTTACCAATGAGTAATAATAATGCTATATTAATTTTAATATTAAATTGTAATGCAGTATATCCGTGAATTTCTTTATTAACTCCTACGTTTATCAATTCATATTAATCAATGCAGTTTTCAATTCCATTTTATTCGGATAGAGTAATACAGAAATGGGGTACTTTTTTCCATTGAGAAAAGGACAAATTTAGCCCTAAAATGAATAAGATTTTGTTAATTGATTTCTAGGTCTAATTGATACGTTATTTTTTTGAGTATCTATATTTCAATGGGATATAAGACAAGTCCATGTTTGACTCTATTTCTTTTCCTATACCCTCTGTCCTGGAGCATATATACCAAGGGTGTCCTATCAATTTTTTTTCACCTATGGGTACATATGTATTCTTAAAATGCTGAAACGGCTGCCATTAGTGGTATCAAACCAATATCGATTCAGACAAGCTAAATCTTCTAATCGATAATTAGGCCAAAGAAAGAACTTTAAGTTAATTAACTCATTTTTATCTTTATCAAGATCTTTGTCCAACAATTGCAATTGCCTACAGTTGTTCTTGGTCCAACATACTGAAGGTATATCAACAAGATTCCTATTTTGAGTCTTTGAGTTGAAACAAATTAAAATTCTGAACTCTCTACGGCGTCTGGGCGAGAAAATATTTTCAGGAACAGGTAAATTAAAATGATTCGTATCAACATATTCTTCTTCTCGGTATCTTTGATTTGTTTGCTCCTTATGTGTATGAACCAACGGAATACCTAAGGTTTTATACATAATAAATTTCCCATCATTTTTTACAGACAGACGGGCGGGTTCGATAACCAATACTCCCCTTTTGATCAATTCTGGAAGACTTAAATTCTTCTGAATGAGCATTATATCCAAACTCATTTCTCTTCTTTGAATCGAAGATATAGTAATTTTTCTTGGATTTTTCAGTCTAAGCAAGAGACAATATATTTTGACATTATTGATCATTCTTTGATTTAAAGCATCACCCCACCGTAATTGAAAAAGTAAATAACGGTTCAGAAAGAAATCGAGTTCTGCTTCTGTCTGACTTTTGTATTGTTTGTAGTGTTTTTTCTTTTTACTTTTTTTAATTTTTGATACTTCATAATCTTCTTTAATCTGCTTTTCCTGTTTTCTTGAGAGAAAGGGTCCAAGATTCCCTTGACTTTTTTGTGCGTCTAATCCGAGATCTCCTCGTCTTGCCGCCGGTTCTTTTTGATTTAGCTTTTTATTCTTTATGTTTTTATTTGATGATATAAATTCGCCCTTTTCTTTTCCAGTGATGTTTTTCTTTTCACTAACAACATTTTCATTTAGATTTAAATTGAAAATAAATACTTTGCTTGGAATAACCCAAGGCTCCCTTTTATATAGATCATAACGTAGGAGGAATTCCGGAAAGAACCAAAGTTCCAAACATAAACTGGGACGATTTAGTATTTCTTCATTCATTCCCATCCAATCCAAAAAAGGCTTTTTTGGACGTTGAGAGTTTCTTTTTGAATTTGGATTTTTCAAAAGTGTACGATAAAAAAGTCCGTTTTTATTCTTATTACTTATTTGATTACTTATGGTTTTATTGTTTTGATTACGCCTCGTATTGCTCTTGACCCAAGCTTCAATATCCATACCCCCTTTTTTTATAAGATCAAAATTGAAAATTGTCCAATTCAAATACTTTCTATCATAATAGTTTTTTCTATATCTAATATGAGCCTTTCCCAAATAATGATTTATAGGAGTATTTTCAAATCTATCAAAAGGGTTGTGTTTCTGTGTCTTAGAATTAGAAAAAAAACCTGGGTTAATAGTTCCCTTGTGTTGAAATGGTGATTCATAAATAAATGAATTTCCCCTATTTTCATAAGTAATATATTGATATGATAAAAGGTCATATCTAGAGTTTTTTTGAAAACTCTCTTTTTCATTCAATAACAATAATAAATCGGAATCTTTTTGTTTTTTGGAATGAATTAATTGGTGTTTTTCATAGAAATTTGATTTGCAAGTTTGATTTTGAACCATATTATGTTTCTTAACTCTGTTTCTCCATTTTGCTGATATCAATTTAGACCACTTAATTGAGGATAAATCATATTTATAATGTTCTTTTAACCACCCCTTCCATTCATCCATTACACAATCCGTAAGTTTGTTACGACTTAATTCAGAATGAATTAGTCCTTTGAAAAAGTGTTTTATTTCAGTCTTAAGAAAAAGATTAGTCTCGCGTTCGTGAAAAAGCGATCTTAATTTATAAAAGTTAATAGCTTGGGTTTGTGATAATTTATAAAATACATATGCTTGAGACAAATAGGATAAATCAGAAAAAAGATGTGAATTTGTCTTTTTTTTACTATTAGCAATTGATTTTTTTATAGTCGATATAAAGGAAATTGTATTGTGATTTTTTTTATTAATTCTTTCGTAATTTGTTTCATTAATGGCTGTATCCTTAAATTGTTTTTTTGATTCAACAAAAGATTGTGTATTGAGTCTGGGAATATTAATGATAAACAAAAGAATCTCTATGTATATTTTTTCCACTAAAATTTTTATAAAAGAATCCAATTTTGAGATTAATCGGTCATTTCGTTGTTTGAATATTTTCCAAAAGGATTTCCCAAATTGGAATCTCTGAGTATTATAACTAGAACTTATTTTGTTGGAACTAATATGGATTCCCGGGGTTATTGTTGTTTTCGCTTTTGTAATTTGTTCCATTTGGTTTCTGATTGTCCTTGTTCTATTAGTCATATTCTTCTTTTTTTTTTCTGTTAGTGAAGAATTTGTCCAATGTGGAAATTTACTTTGACTAAAGGATTCCTGAATTATTTCATTGCTGATTATAGAATCTTTTTCGGTTGGACTTTCAGTCGAATCATATCCTTTTACTTTGCTTAATCTCAATAATATAATTCGATTTACTTTCCAAAGTTCCTTTATTCGTCTTTTTAGAAATAAAAAATTTTCGACAAACCAGCTTTTTGTTTCTTTTGCAATTGGTAGAAACAATTTTGTTTTTTCCTTTAAAACTTTTACAACTAGAAAATACACCTTTTTACATTTTATAAGTTTTGTTTCAAGTTCCCTAATAACCGGTTCAAAAAAAGCAAAAAGTGAAGATCCCTTTCGGGGCGAACCAAAAGGGAGGGTAGTTTCCATTCCCCAAACTGTTAAAAAATAAAAAGATGCTTTTTGTTTTTTCTTTAGATCTCTATTAGATAATCGTCGTTTAGATCTGTGCCAAGGTTTCAAACAAAAAGGAAATAGGATTTTTATCTGAATACCGTCTGTCAACCAATTTTTTGGAAATTCGGTTTCTGATAATTGAACACCATTATAAGTACATTTTATATGCATTTCGCGATTCCATGCCTGTATATCCTCAGACCATTCGGGAAATTGGAATAATAGCATACGTCCAAGATTTTTTACTATTATGTAAAAGGGTATAAAAATATATTTTCGAAGAATTGATTGTGTTATTAACATGCAACCTCTTATTACTTGCGCGAACGGAATCGTATCCCAGGCTTCGGCTATCTCCATACGTGCTTGGTCTTTTCTTTGCTTTTCTTCTTTTTTGTCCTTCTCTATTTTGTCTTCCCTTTTTTCTTCTTCTGTATGCTCCAGAATTTCAAATTCGGTATCATTTTTTTCTTTTTCGAAATTGGGTAGGAAACTATATATATCAAACGAAAGAAGCGGAGATTTTGTTATCCTGTCCAAAAAAATGGGCGAATGTACGTTTGCTTGAAAGAGTTCCGAAATAAGAAGTTTTCGTCTTTGGGCACGTATAGAGCCTTTAATCATTCCTCTTCGGAAATCCGACTGTTGTGAATAGCGCATCAAAGCTGTCTCATTTCGTTGATCGGACGTATTAGTATCCCTAGGATTACTATCATCAGTTTCCTTGTTAGCAGTAAAAATCACTACACGTTTGGCTTTTCTTGAACGAATTTGATGATCTAAGGGCGTGCTTTCTTGATATTCTCCTGATTGTTGTTCTAACTCAGTTATTAAATTGTATGACCATCGAGGGAGTTTTTTGCTAATTTTTTTGAGTTCACTCAATTCTTTTTCACTTTCGCCATCTCCATCTAAAGTGAAAAATTTGTAAATTTCTGTTGATAATTTTTTTTTATCAAAGAGACCCCCTTTCTGTTCAAATTCTTGGTAATCAGTAAGAATACTATGAATTCGATTTATACCAACTGTCTTTATTAAATTTTCTATCGAAGTTTTAGAGGGTAAGAACATTTCTTTGATTCTTCCG